TTACATCAAACAAATTAAATCTGTTCTAATTAAAAAAATTCCACCGAATAAATTTAATAATACATTACCTACTAGTAAACTATTATTTTTACTATTTACATAAAAAGTTAAACTCTTATTTTTATACGAAACAAAAAATACAGAAAAAAATAAACTTAAATAATAAAATAAGCTTATTAATGACCCTAAAATTAGTATAAAAACAAAACCTCACAACACATTTCTAACACTTACACTTATTACAACTCATTTAGAGATAAACCCCAATATAGGCGGAAGACCCCCTAAAGAGAGAAGTATAACTAATAATCTTATAATATTAAAATTTTCAATAAATTTATTCAAATTTTTTATACTATCAAAATTAGCATATCATAAATTTATGAATAAACCAATAGAAATTCTAATATAAATAATTAGATAAACCTTTATTGCCCAACTACTACAAAAACATACAAATACAATTCATCCTAAATGGCCAATAGATGAATAAGCAAGAAGAGAACGTAATTGAGTCTGATTTATACCTCCTAAACCACCAATTAGAGCTGAACCTACCCTTAACAAACAAAAAATTAAACCAATTATAAAATTTATATCTTCCAACAAAAGCACACATAATAGAAAAAGTGGTGCAATTTTTTGTCAAGTAGCTAATATTAAACATGATATTCAAGAAAGACCAGCTATAACCCCAGGTAATCAAAAATGAAATGGAAACAAACCTATTTTAATAAAAAGACCACAAAATAGAAAAACTGCTCCTAATATAACATTTTTAATATCAAAAACCTCTCAAGTAAATAATAAATTATATATTACAAGACTTCCAAATATTAAAAATCTTGATCCTATTGCCTGAACAATAAAATACTTAACAGCAGACTCACTTTCAGATATCTTTTTTTGATATACTAATAAAGGCAAAAACCCAATTAAGTTTACTTCAAGGCCAGCTCAAATACCTAATCAATATGGGGAGGAAATTGAAAAAAAAGTACCAAACACTATAATTAAAAAAAATATTAATCCAAAAGGTAAACTAGAAAACATAAGAAAAAGGATAAAATCGAATTACCCAAAACAGAGTTAGCAGCTCTATTTTACTCCAAGTTTTTCTACTGAGCTCAATCTAGAGACCCTTCATTCCACTCATGAAATAAACCAATAATTAAAATTAATAAAAAAAATGAAATACCAATCAATAAATTTATATTAAAAGTCCTCAATAAAGACACTAAAGCAGGTAACAACAACACAATTTCAACATCAAAAATAAGAAAAATAATAGCTAATAAAAAAAATCGTAAAGAAAAAGGTAATCGTGCTGATTTAATAGGATCAAATCCACACTCAAAAGGAGACCTTTTTTCACGATCTTCTAAAGCACGTTTAGATAAAACTCATCCTAAAAACATTACTACTACAGAAAGGATAATAGCAACTGTTCTACTTAAAACTGTTCTTAACATAAGTATCAGAGATTATACTAGTCCCATATTAATCAACATCAATGATTTCCGTTCATACCGGCGTGATACTACTAGATGAGTAATATATTACAATTCTCTAATTAACAGCTAGAAGCCTCTAATTTGGCTTTCATCTAAGTATAAAAAAGGATTTACACCTATACCTTATGGGCCGAAACCATATGCAAATATTCACTGCTCTTTATACTGGCCTAAAGACTATAAAGTCTATTTTTTGAATGCAAATCAAATCTTTTATAATTAAAGTATTAAGCCCCTAAAGGTAAAAATTACCGTAATTAAATTAAAAGTCTAACACTTAAAGCTCAGTCATTTAGGATATTATAAATTTAATAACCTCATCAATAAATTGATAAGTACAAAAATAATCATACAACATCTACAAAATGTCAATATCAGGCAGCTGCCTCAAAACCAAAATGGTGACCAACAGAAAAATGCTGTAATCATACACGTACAAGACAAACTAGTAAGAAAGAACTACCAATTAAAACATGAAGCCCATGAAACCCAGTAGCGACAAAAAAAGTTGATCCATAAGCACCATCAGCAATAGTAAAAGATGCTTCATAATACTCTATACCTTGTAAAAAAGTAAAATAAATACCTAAAGCGACTGTAGCAATAAGACCTTGTAAGCCCCCTATTCGATCTCCTTCTATTAAACTATGATGAGCTCAAGTTACAGTTACACCTGAAGCTAATAAAACACCCGTATTTAATAAAGGCACTTCAAAAGGATTTAATGGCATAATTCCAGTAGGAGGTCATACAGAGCCTAATTCAGGACTTGGAGCTAATCTTCTATGAAAATAAGCTCAAAAGAAAGCAAAGAAGAAACAAACCTCAGATACAATAAATAAAATTATTCCTCAACGAAGACCTTTAGAGACCTGTATTGTATGATAACCTTGATAAGTCGCTTCTCGAATTACATCTCGTCATCATTGAATTATAGTAATCAAAATTAAAACTACACCTAAAACTAAAGTTGTATATGAATATCCATGAAATCATCCTGCAAGACCTGAAGTAAGAAATAAAGCACCAGCTGAACCGGTTAGAGGTCAAGGACTAAATTCTACTAAATGAAAAGGATTCCGTCCCATAAAAAAGAAAGTAACTGGAGCAGGTAAAGCCAGCATTTTTTTTTAATGCTGGCTTAAATGTGTGTGGAGGGAGCTTAAATGAATTTAGATTTTTAGACCATGTGTTAATTAACTACAATTAAATTAATAATTCTATACGAGTCTCCACTAGTAAGAATAATACAATGTAACTTTAATCAGAAAATTTTTTAATTTGAATAGGTTTTAAATATATAAATAAATTTATATATATATATATATATATATATATATATATATATATATATATATATTTATTTATTTATTTATTAGCTAGTTAGACAAATTATTTTTATTTTATGAATTACCAGAATTTTCCAAATAGGAGAAGGAGAGTGGTTTTTGTCTGGTCAAAACCATATCGCTTAAATTTTTAAAAATTTAAAGTAGCCCTTATGATAGGTGTTTCCGCTTGGCAGACACACACCATTTTTTTTGAAGACTCCAGACTATTTTTAAATTTAAATATAAAAAATACAGGTTATAAAAATAACTTTTTTTTAAGCAGCTTACTATCTTTTTAACACAAATTTTTAAAAAACCGCATAAAAACACATGTATTTTTCTTATAATTTTTTTCTCCTAAAGTCTTTATCAAAATTTTTAACCACTATAGAAAGACTTTCAAACACAAATCTTTAAAAATACCATAAAAATCCATAAAAATTTATAATCAAAATTTTTGATTCTAAACAGTATCAAAAATTTTAGCCTATTACAAGGACTTTTAAGCATACTTCTTAAAATTCAAAATTCTTAAAAATTTAAATTACCTTAATAAATAAATTTACTTCACCTTAAAGCAAAATCTGCTTCCCTAGCATCTTCAGTGCTATGCTCTAATTATAAGCTATCAAGGTTACACACCAACCATAATAATTAAAAGACTTATTAATATTAATATAATAAAAAAATTAAATGTTTTAATTTGAATGTTCTGATTATTTATTGAATATATTCTTAAAACTTTAAAAGTGCCTTGACCACCCAAGATTTCCAGTCAACCCTGATCAACCGATTTTATAATCTGGGTTCCTCTAAGCATTGATATTTTAGTAAGAGGCTGAGCAGAAATAAGAGCCAAAAATCATATTGTAGAGAAAAATATTTTAATTTTATTAGTTAATTTAGGATAAAAATCTTCCTCCCATAAGACAGCAGCTAAAAACAAGCCTAGTAAAATAACAAAAATAGTTAGTATCTTATGTACAAAAGGCAAAATAAATGGCTGAGGAGAAAAAAACAAAAATGTTGATTGTAAAAGAGAACCAGCCATAATTGCTGCTAAAGTTAAAATTCTAGTAGAATAGTTTACATAAGGGTCCTTTTCAAGTTTTCTATGAAAAGGCTTATTTTTTATCTCACTTCAGAGAGAACAAAAAGATAAACGAAAAGAATAGGCAGCAGTCATACCTGTAGCCAAAAAAATCAATAAAATTATTAAAGTATTTGTAGGACTAAAAAGAGACGTTTCTAAAATAAGATCTTTTGAATAAAACCCACTCAAAAATGGAGCACCACATAAAGATAAATTTGCAATATTTAAACATGCTACAGAAACAGGAGCCTGTTTAGAAATTAATCCTATGTAACGAATATCTTGATTATTAAGTGAATTATGAATAATTATTCCAGCACACAAAAATAAAAGAGCCTTAAATAAAGCATGTGTGTATAAATGATATAAAGAAAGATAAACTATTCCTATAGCTAATCTCATTATTATAACACCTAATTGACTCAAAGTAGACAAAGCAATAATTTTTTTAAGATCATTTTCATAATTTGCCCCGATACCAGCTAATAAAAGAGTTAAAACAGAAATAAACAATAATAAAAATCTAAATCTTTTAAATTGAGATAAAAAAGGATAAAATCGAATTAAAAGAAATACTCCAGCAGTTACCAGCGTAGATGAATGAACTAAAGCTGAAACCGGTGTAGGAGCTGCCATAGCAGCTGGTAGCCAAGCAGAAAAAGGAATTTGAGCTCTCTTAGTTATAGCTGCAATAGTAATTGTTAAAGCAACTGATGTTGCTAAATAAAAATCTCATATTAAATTGATTAATCAATGACCTTGAAGTACTAAAATCCCAATAGAAATTAAAATTATTACATCTCCAATACGGTTTGCTAAAACCGTTAATATCCCCGCACCTAAAGATTTCATATTTTGATAATAAATAACTAAAGCAAAAGATACAATACCTAGGCCATCTCACCCAAGAAGTAAAGCTGGTAGCCTGGGGATAAAAACCAATAAATTTATAGATATAACAAATAATAAAACCAATCAAATAAATCGTTTTAGAAATGGATCAGCTGCCATATAACTCGATGAAAACATCATTACACAACCAGAAATTAAACAGACTACACTACTAAAACTTAAGCTAATTATATCTAAAATAATACAAAAAGAGACATTACAAGACCTGATTCTAATAATATTCCATTCAACTAAAATAGCAATATCATTTATTGCAAAATAACAAGTAATTGGTATTAATCTTAAACTATAAAATAACAAAAAAAATGATCTAAAAGAAGAAAATTTTAATATTGAAAACATGGTTAAGTAAAAATATATTTTATCCCCAGACCCACAAACTGGAATTTTTTATTAAACTAACTTAACTTAAATTCAGAAAAATACATACTCACTTTTAATAATAAAAAAATTAGCTGGGATTCAATGTAAAATAAGTAAAAGATACCTAGAAGATTTAAATTGATTCCTTCTTTTAATATATTTAGGTCTTCCACCGTGCTGTGTTGAAGTATAAAGATACATTCTATACAATGCTGCTAAAAATCTTATAAGACCTAAAGAAAATAAAAAATATTTAGAACTAAAGATTACAGAAGGAAAAATTATAATTTCTCCCAATAAATTAATTCTAGGAGGAGCTGCCATATTAATTACACAAAAAAGAAATCATCATATAGCTAAATTAGGAAAAATTAATAATATACCTTTCCTTAAGAATAAACTTCGTCTATGAGTTTTTTCGTAAGTATAATTAGCCAAAGCAAACAATGCAGAAGAACAAAATCCATGAGAAACTATAAGTACTAGACCTCCTCTTCACCCTCAAGAACAATTTGAAAAAACACCAGCTAATATTAACGATATATGACCAACAGATGAATAAGCAATTAAAGATTTAAAATCTACTTGCCGAAAACAGACAATCCTAGTTAAAACACCCCCTCAAATTGCTAAAGAAAAAATTATAATTCTTATAGATCTTCTATAGAACCTAAAATATTGATATACACGAAAAATTCCATAACCACCTAATTTTAATAATACAGCGGCTAAAACTATAGATCCAGCCACAGGAGCCTCTACATGAGCTTTAGGTAGCCATAAATGTACAGAAAATATAGGTAACTTTACCAAAAAAGCCGTAAAAATTAAAATAGTTAAAAAATTATATGATCAAAAAGCTATTGGATCAACACTTTCTTTTCGAATACTTAATATAACCGGGATAGTGAATGAATTATTTTTAATTCCTATCCATAAAATAATTAACAAAAGTGGTAAAGAAGCAGCAACAGTATAGATCATTATATATATACCCGCCTGAAGTCGCTCAGGTTGGTAACCTCAACCAAGAATAATCAATAAAGTAGGAATCAGTGAAGCTTCAAATAAAAAATAAAAATATAAAATATTACTTAATCTAAAAGTAATAATTAAAATCAAATTTAATGCTAACACAAAATTAACAAATATAAAAACCTTATTACCAGACTTTTTAACCCTATTCTGTCTAGCAACCAATATTACTATACTAATTCAAAAAGTTAAAACAACCAAAATTAGAGACATAGAATCTTGTGATAAAAAATAATTAATTAATTCACAAGAAAAAATTGGAGAATATAAATAAAAAAAAGAAATCAAACTCAATAATGACAAAGATCAAATTTTTAAATATCAACCTAAATTTCTATTAGGTAATAAAAACATTGCAGCGGATGCTATAATAATACCTAACACTTTTGTGAAGAAAATCTAGATACGTAATCATTTCCACGCATGCGGATTATAGAAACTAAAATAGAAAGTCCTAAGCTAGCTTCACATGCACCTAAAGTAATTAAAATTAATGCTATTTCCCCAGAATAAGAAATATTATTTATAAGAGTAAATAACAAAATAAATAATCTTATTGTAACAGCTTCTAATCTTAAAAGAATATTTAATAAATGCTTATACTGTAAAGATAATGTAATTAAAGCTAAAAAAAACCTTAATATTCTAATTAATGATAAATAAAATAATCTCATATCATGCAACAATAATTTAAAGAAAATGTTGGTCTTGTAAGCCAAAAATGAATTATTATTCTTGTTGTTAAGCCATTGAGTGGTTTGAGCACTCTTAGTATGTTTTCAAGACAAACTATCCCAAGGATAATAGCTCTAAAAATCTAAAACTTTATCTCATAATTTTTGAACAAGAGGATTAAGAATAAAATAAGAAAAATATAACACTGTAAAAATTTGTCCAATTATTTCATAAGGTATTTCTACAGGACAAGCACCAATTCAAGTTAAAATCCCAAAAATACCAATAAAAAATCAAAATAATACCTGATTAATAGGATAAAATGATAAAGCCCGAAATTTACCCTGATGAGTAAAAGGTAAAATAAACAAAATTGCTACAGAGGCTACAAGAGCTAATACTCCACCTAATTTGTTAGGAATTGACCGTAAAATTGCATAAGCAAAAAGAAAATATCATTCTGGTTGAATATGTACAGGAGTAACCAAAGGATTAGCCGGAATGAAATTTTCAGGATCAGTTAATAACTGGGGAGAGAAAAGAACAAGGAAAGAAAGAAAAAATAATAATACTACAAAACCTACAAGATCCTTAAAACTATAGTAAGAATGAAAAGGAACTTTTTCACCATCACTATTTAATCCTAAAGGATTATTTGAACCTGTTTCGTGTAAAAAAAGTAAATGTAAAACAGTCAGCGCTGCAATACCAAAAGGTAATACAAAATGTAAAGTAAAAAATCGAGTTAAAGTAGCATTATCAACAGCAAATCCACCTCAAATCCACTCAACTAATATTTGCCCTACATAAGGAATTGCAGATAATAAATTAGTAATTACAGTAGCCCCTCAAAAAGACATTTGTCCTCAAGGAAGAACATACCCTAAAAATGCTGTACCCATAGTCATAAACAGTAAAACAACACCAATATTTCACGTATGTATGTATATATATGACCCATAATATATACCACGACCGGCGTGAAAATATAAACAAATAAAAAACCAACTTGCACCATTAGCATGTATTGCACGAAGAAATCAACCGTAGTTTACATCACGAGTAATGTGAACAACAGAGCTGAAAGCCAAATCAACGTGTGCAGTATAATGTATAGCTAAAAATAACCCCGTAACAATTTGAATTCCTAGACATAAACCTAATAAGGAACCAAAATTTCATCATACAGATAAATTAGAAGGAGCCGGAAGATCAACTAATGCACCATTTACCACTTTTAATACCGGATGAACTTTTCGAATTGGAGAACGCATAATTAATTTTTAAAAGGACGCAATGAAGACTGTTGATAAAAACAAATCTTAACCACAACAACTAAATTAACAAGTAAGATAATTCCTAAAGCGATTAAAATAGACACATAATAAGGAGAAACAAGTTCAATTCCATAATTTTTAATACTTTTTGCCTCAATTCAAAAATTTAAATCAGTCATATTAGTTAGGTCTAAAAACATATAGTTATATAAAAAAATTAAGCAAGGGATAAATAAACCTACAGAAACCAACATCGCATTTATACCTAAAAACATCATATTAGGTGATAATGCAGCAACATAAGCAAATATTACAAGTAAACCACCAACATAAATTAAAAATAAAATATAAGCATATCACCTGGACAATAATATTCCAGTCAAACAACAAAACAAAAGCCTTAAAATTATAATTACCAATCCTAGTCTTAAAGGCTGTGCCATTAATGGAAGCAAAAAAATAGAAGAAAACCTCAAAGCCATTAAAATTAATGATGTCATTTCAGAATGTAGGTCTACACCTAATCTTTAGTTTCCAATACTAATATTTTTTTAAACTACTATTCTGCTAATAATATAGGTAATAAGAAAAACAAAAAATTAACAATAACATTGATAAAGAAACAGGTAAAAAGCTCTTTCAGGTTAATGATATTAATAAATCATACCGAAAACGAGGATAACTAGCACGAACTCAAATAAAAACAAAAGCAAAGAAAAGAATTTTAATAACAAAAAATAGATCCCTTATTCCTATAAAAAAAGATCCACCACCTAAAAACAATACTGCAGAAAATAATCTCATTACTAAAATATTTGCATACTCTGCCAAAAAAATTAAAGCAAATCCAGCAGCACCATATTCAATATTAAAACCAGAAACTAGCTCAGATTCACCTTCAGCAAAGTCAAAAGGAGCACGATTAGTTTCTGCAATACATGTAACAAATCACATAAAAAAAATAGGTAATATTATAAATCCAAATCAAACTCTCAGCTGGCCTTCATTTAATTCAACAAAATTAAAACTCCCCAAAATAAATAAAGGAAACAGTAGAATTAAAGCTATACTAACCTCATAAGAAATCGTTTGAGCAATAGCACGCAATCTTCCTAAAAGAGCATATTTAGAATTAGAAGCTCAACCAGCCAATAAAGTACCATAAACATTTAATCTTGAAACACATAAAAAAAATAAAATTCCCCATTTAAAATAACCACAAGCACATAAACTAGGATAAAGCTGTCATAATAATAAAGCCAAAATAAAACTAAAAACAGGAGCTATAAAATAAGGAGAATAGTTAGCTATTCTAGGTTTAGCAATCTCTTTAGTTAATAATTTAGCAGCATCAGCCAAAGGCTGAGGAAGACCAGCAATCCCCACTTTATTAGGCCCTTTACGAATCTGAATATATGAAAGACCCTTACGCTCTAAAAGAGTAAAAAAAGCGACCGCTAACAAAATACAAATATAAGTAAATAAGCAAGAAATCAACGACAAATACATTATAAAGAAAAGAATTTCAATCTTTATATTTAGGTCCTAAACCTAATGCATAATTTCTGCCATCTTTATTATAAAGAAAAGAACTTAAATCTTTATATTTAGAGCTTAAATCTAATGCACTTTTCTGCCATCTTTATAAATAAAAACTTAAATTACATTATATTAATTCTTAAAAATATTTAATATTTTAAATTGGTCCTTTCGTACTAAAATTAAATTTTTATAATTGAAGATAGAAACTGACCTGGCTCACGCCGGTCTGAACTCAGATCATGTAGGATTTTAATGGTCGAACAGACCAACCATTGAAGACTTCTGCACCTTTCTGGAAATCCTAGTCCAACATCGAGGTCACAAACCTTTTTTTCGATAAGAACTCTCAAAAAAGATTATGCTGTTATCCCTACGGTAACTATTTCTTTTAATCAATCTATTGGATCATAACCTAAATGTATTATAAAACAAAAGAAGCTTTAGTTGTTCCTTAGTCGCCCCAACCAAAAATTAATATATAAATTTGATTTTAACACATTATTTATATAATTTATTTCAAGCTCGATAGGGTCTTCTTGTCTTTCAATTCTATTTAGGCTTCTGCACCTAAACAACAAATTCTATTAACTTTTATAGAGACAGCTTTGCTCTTGTCAAACCATTCATACTAGCCCTCAATTATAGGGCAAATGATTATGCTACCTTTGCACAGTCAGGGTACTGCGGCCGTTAAATACTATTCACTGGGCAGGCTCGACTCTTTATAAATATTATTCAAAGAGCGATGTTTTTGATAAACAGGCAGAGCAAATATTTGCCAAATTCCTTTAAAAAATTTTTTTTAAACAAAACCTTTAACTATGAAATTAAATATATCATAAATTATATTTTAATTAATACTCATTTTAGCATACAAACAACTAAAAAAATTTATTAGTTTTTTTCTATTACAAGTAAGAAAAATAATTAAAAAATATGTTATTAGTAATTTATAACAAACTTTCTATTTTAGCTAACTTCAAGCCTAAATTCCAAAAATAAATTAATTCATTAATAAAATTACTCCAAAGATTATCCTTAAGAGTCTACAAATTTATAATATTAAATTATAAAAAATATAATTTAAATTAATTAAATCAAGTACTTCTATACCTTTCTAGAAAAACTAGCTATCATTCAATACGAATAAAATCTAATTTCTATTTTATATTTTTAATACAGATTTTGCCACATCTAGAATCATTTTACTAAAATAAAATATAAAATAGCTCATATGAATTTCGAGAAATTATATATATACAAACATCTAGCTAAACCATGATGCAAAAGGTACATTTTAAATAATTGCTTTTTAAAAATTAAGTTAAATTCCTTCTCAGTACTTAAAAATTTATAAATATAAAACTTCAATCACCTTTACTATATAATCTAATGTTTTTATAAATCAACAAACTTTATTAAAATAAATTTAAACTTTATTTAAGACAGCTCAAACCTAAGCATCATTCCAGTGTAAGTGGAATACATTAATTTATGCTATATCTTATTCCTCTAGAAACAACTTCCGTTACCTCTACTGTGTTACGACTTATCTCATTTTCCAACGAGAGCGACGGGCGATGTGTGCACGTTCCAGAGCTCAATTCAAAAAATCTTTATGATAATTTATTTACTTTCAAGTCCTCCTTCAATAAATATTTTCTATTTTTACTCCGTAATTATAAATTTTAATTGTAACCCATTCTCTCCTTTTTATAAGCTGTACCTTGATCTGACGTCAAAACTTAACATTTTATTGCTAACTTCTACTTTCTTAAAAATTAACTGAAGACAACGGTATACATACTGAATACAAAAAAAGGTAAGGTATAACGTGGATTATCGTTTATGAAACAGGTTCCCCTGAATAGTCTAGAACACCGCCAAGCTCTTTGGGTTTTAAACCAAATTATTCGTAGTACCCAGGTATTTATATTTTACTAAAAAGAATAATAGGGTATCTAATCCTAGTTTCTATCTAAATTTTAATAGATTCAACATAACATTTCTGTTAGAATTTAATTTTTGTATATAAATTTTACCTTTAAACAAAAACTTACAAAAATCATTATATCATTTAACTATCTTTTTAACCATATAATATAATTCAATTTTTTGGTATAACCGCGGATGCTGGCACCAAATTTACCAAATTTATTTAGCTAACCTAAATCAAATTTTCATTTTTATTTAAAATCTTTCACTGGTGTATAGTGGAATAAATCAAGACATTATATTATCAATAATATCTAAAACAAAACTATCTAATAAATATTAAATTCATTATTAAATTTTGCTTAATCTCACTTATATCAAGAAAAACCATGTATATAATTTACTAACACTATATAAATTAAGCCAGAGCCAAACATTATTATGTAATAATATTAATTTGGTTACCAAAAATAATAAATTATTTAGAACCAATTTTAATATGATATATAAGTTTCTATGGTGTCTTAGCACATTAGATTTTCATTCTAAAGGAATAAATAAAATTTATTAGAAATACATTTCTTGAGTATGACTAAGTACATTTGCCTTCCAAGCAAAAAGATTAAATAATATTAAAAGAAATATTACAAGCAGTGTTAGAGCACGAAGAATTTTGATTTCTTAAGAAAGGATTTTTACCTTCTAGTAAAGCCCCTCTTATTCTGCTATTATCTTAAAGCACGCTTTAACACTATAGTTCCATTATAAAGGTTTTAAGTTAAACTAAACTACAAGCCTTCAAAGCTTATTATAAAAATTAAGATTTTTAAACCTTGGCCCGCTATAGTTTAATTAAAACATCAAATTGCAAACTTGAAATTGAATTCACATTCTAGCGCGTTTAATTATGTTTGGTGGCTGAGCTTAAGCGATAGACTGTAGATCTACTTACGGAATTAATTTTCCCCAACAAATGTAAAATAAGCTAAATTATAAGCTGTTGGGTTCATACCCCAAAAATGAGGTTTATCTCTTTTACAATAACTTTTAAAATATTAATTTTTAACTAAGTTAATGAGGATGCTCATCAGAATAAAGAGTAATTAATAAACAAAAAATATAAGCTTGAATTATTCTAATACCAAATTCAAAAATTGTATAAAACACTTGAATCAAAACTAATAAAACCATAGAAAAAATTGAAGAAACAAAAAATCTAGCTGTTAAATAATTTCCAATTAACGTCAACACAATGTGACCAGCCCTTATATTAGCCGTTAATCGCACAGATAAAGTAATTGGCCGCACAAGAATTCTAACAGTTTCAATAATTACTAGGAATGGATTTAAAGGTGCCGGAGCTCCTATAGGTAATAAGCCAGCAACAACAGAACTAGGATTATAAAACACCGCAGAAACAATTAATGATAGTCACAAAGGCAACCCTAAAGAAAGTGAAACCGCTAAATGACTTGTATTTCTAAAAACATATGGAATAAGTCCACTTAAATTTATAAAAATTAAAAAAACAAATAATGCACCAACAATGTTTATAAAACCCCCTAATCTTAATCCAAAAGAACGAAAAATTTGAGATGTAACAGTTTCCTTAAATAATTTTAAAACTACATCATAGCGTGGAGCTCTAACTCAATAAGAAGAACTAAAAATCATAATTGTTGATAAAGAAAAAAACCATATTAAAACATATAAAGACATAAAAACTTGATTATTATCATCAAAAGAAGAAAAAATATCTACAAGCATTCTTATTTATCAATTTCATTTATTTTCCTCTACTAAAGATTTTTTAGAACTTTCTGTAGAATAAAAAATTTTTTTTGATCATCAAATTATAACAGAGACAGAAAAAACAGCAGCTCAAAAAAGAACAAAAAGAAAAATTCAATTAAGGGGAGATAATTGAGGCATTAGAAAATACTGAATTATCAGCTACCTTAGACTGACAATCTAAAATTATATATTAACTAATTTTCTATTCAGAAACATTAACTACTCAACTTATAAAATTCTCCAATGGTACAGCTTCAACAACAATTGGTATAAATGAGTGGTTAGCTCCACAAATTTCAGAACACTGACCATAAAATACACCTGGATATTTAACAAAAAAACTCAACTGATTTAAACGACCAGGAATAGCATCTGCTTTAACCCCCAAGCTTGGTACAGTTCACGAATGAATTACATCTGCAGATGTAACAAGAACACGAATATCAGTACAAGTTGGTACAACGACACGGTGATCCACCTCTAATAAACGGAAATCACCACTAGCTAAATCATCAGTAGGAATTATATATGAATCAAATTCAATATCTAAAAAATCAGAATATTCATAGCTTCAATATCATTGATGCCCAATTCTTTTTACCGTTAAATTACAGTCCCCAACCTCATCAAGTAAGTATAGCAATCGTAAAGAAGGTAAAGCTAAAAAAATTAAAATTACAGCAGGAATAATTGTCCAAATAGTTTCAATTTCTTGACCTTCCACTAGTGATCGACAAGAAAATTTATTTAATATTAAAGAAAAAGCAGCATAACCAACTAATCTAATAATCATAACTAAAATTATTATAGCATGATCATGAAAAAAAATTAATTCTTCCATTAATGGCGAAGCCGCATCTTGAAATCCTAATTGCCCTCATAGACTCATATCTTATTAATTAATTAGAAACTAAAGCACCAGTTTCAGGAGCATTATGGAAATCAGTAGGTAAAATATTATCTCATTCTAGAGCAGTTCTTAAATGAGTACTTCACACAACTTTACGTTGAGAAACCAGAGCTTCCCATACAATTACCATAAAATATAAAACAGCAACAAAAGAAATTATTGAACCAATTGATGATACAACATTTCATTTCGTGTAACAATCTGGATAATCAGAGTACCGCCGAGGTATACCACTCAATCCTAAAAAATGCTGAGGGAAAAAAGTTACATTAACCCCTACAAATATAATAAAAAAGTGTGCTTTTGTTCAGCGACTATGCATAGTAACTCCAGTTAATAAAGGAAATCAATAATTAAAAGCCCCAAATAAAGCAAATACAGCCCCCATAGAAAGCACATAATGAAAATGAGCAACAACATAGTAAGTATCATGCAATATAATATCTAATGAAGAATTAGATAAAACAATTCCAGTTAAACCACCAACTGTGAACAGGAAAATAAATCCTAGAGCTCATAATATAGGTGTTTCATACTTAATCTTAGCTCCATGAATAGTAGCTAATCAACTAAATACTTTAATTCCAGTAGGAACCGCAATAATTATTGTAGCAGCCGTAAAATAAGCTCGAGTATCCACATCCATACCTACAGTAAATATATGGTGTGCCCAAACAATAAATCCTAATACACCAATAGCTAATATAGCATAAATTATTCCTAAAGTACCAAATGTTTCTTTCTTAGAAGAATAATGACTTACAATATGAGAAATCATACCAAAACCAGGTAAAATAAGAATATAAACTTCAGGATGACCAAAGAATCAAAATAAATGTTGATAAAGAATAGGATCCCCACCACCTGCCGGATCAAAAAATGCAGTATTAAAATTTCGATCTGTTAAAAGTATAGTAATAGCACCAGCCAAAACAGGCAATGATAATAAAAGTAACACAGCAGTAATTTTTACTGATCATACAAATAAAGGCAAACGTTCAAACTGTATACCACGTCAACGTATATTAATAATTGTAGTAATAAAATTTACAGCACCTAAAATAGAAGAAACACCAGCTAGATGTAAAGAAAAAATAGCTAAATCGACAGAACCACCAGCATGAGCCAAATTACCCGCCAAAGGAGGATATACAGTTCATCCAGTACCAGCTCCACTTTCAACTGCTGCAGAAGAAAGAAGTAATAATAAAGCAGGAGGAAGTAACCAAAAACTTATATTATTAAGTCGAGGAAACGCTATATCAGGAGCACCTAATATTAGAGGAACCAACCAGTTTCCAAAACCACCAATCATTATAGGTATTACAAGAAAAAAAATTATAACAAAAGCATGGGCCGTAACAATCACATTGTATAGCTGATCATCACCTAATAAAGCCCCAGGCTGTCCAAGTTCAGCACGAATAAGTAAACTTAATGCCGTACCAACCAAACCAGACCACATTCCAAATAAAATATATAAAGTCCCAATATCCTTATGATTAGTTGAAAATAATCAACGCAT